ATATGTATATGGTTATAATTATTTACGCTCCCAGTGCGCTTATGATGTAGCACCGGGTGGATTTTTAGCTAGTGTGTATCATCTTACGAGAATACAGTATGGTATAGATAAACCTGAAGAGGTATGCATAAAAGTCTTTGTCCCAAGGAATAGTCCTAGAATACCATCTGTTTTCTGGGTTTGGAGAAGTGCGGATTTTCAAGAACGGGAATCGTATGATCTGTTGGGAATCTTTTATAATAATCATCCACGCCTTAAACGTATTTTGATGCCTGAAAGTTGGATAGGCTGGCCCCTACGTAAGGACTATATTACTCCAAATTTCTATGAAATACAAGATGCTCATTGAATGACAAGAAACTAATGTTAACTTATATAACAATGACACTACGTCAGAATTTATTCAAGTCAAGGAATATTTTTACGTCCTGTTTCAGATGAAACAGAGTAACTGGACTCTAATTTGTATTCTAGACGGGCTAAAAGCTAAAAAGAAAGGGGCTTCAATTCCCCAATTTGTATGCATTTCGTATGAGCAAAAAAACAATAGAATAGGATGAATCAAAAGAGTTCTATACCATGTACCATGAACTTTGTACCGCGCATATTAATATTACTTAGAGGGATCTCAGGAAGTAAAATACAATTAAGTAAAGTATAAGTAGGAGTGAAAAATAGAATAAATATAAAAACAAAATTAAGAAATACAATATGAAGGCTTAACATTTAGGTGATAAAAAGCACAGTCAAAAAAGAGAACATAATCCCATTTTGTTCTTTACCAGACCAGACATAACATATACATATATTTTACCCCATATCAAAAAATGGAGATATATCCATACATTAACACTATAACCATATATCTTATATATCTAGATGAATATAATTTAGGTATACATATAACATATATAATTAAATTATAATGCTAGAGGCTATTAATGATAATAAATATATATCTCGATTAGTCTCGATTAATTTGTATTAATAATTATTTGATCCATTATTTACGTGTCAGGAACCAGATTTGAACTGGTGACACGAGGATTTTCAGTCCTCTGCTCTACCAACTGAGCTATCCCGACCTTTTCCCCCGCATTATCCTAGTAGAGCACTTTATCAATTAAAGGGACTAAAAAAGTAAGAAAGTATTAAAAAATCTTACCCAGCCCCTGAATTTATTAGATAAAAAAAAAAAAGATAAAAAAAAGTAGTCTAGGAAGTCTAGTTAAGTTAGTAATAAAAATAAAAATAGGCTTTTATTGGGGATAGAGGGACTTGAACCCTCACGACTTATAAAGTCGACGGATTTTCCTTTTACTATAAATTTCATTGTTGTCGGTATTGACACGTAGAATGGGACTCTCTCTTTATTCTCGTTCGAATAATCGGTTTTTCAAAAGATCTATCAGACTTTGGAATGAATAATTTGATCACTTAATATTCAATTCTTCTTCCAACTTCGATTGGAATATCGAATGGAATAGATTCACAATAATTCTTAAATTTTTCATATATAATGGATTTGGGCTGCGATTAATCAATCGTTTACTATGTGAGTATGTATATCTACATATATAGGGCGGGTATCTTTTCAATAATTTTGATAGAAGGATTCCGGCTACTAGCGCATGTAACGTAATCAACTCCATTTGTTAGAACAGCTTCCATTGAGTCTCTGCACCTATCCTTTTTTTGATTGTAGTTTAATTTTGATATTTTTATATTAATATAATATTAAAACTATAAATTACAAATTAAACCCTCCTTTTTGAAAAAAAAAAGATTTGGCTCAGGATTGCCCATTTTTAATTCCGGGGTTTCTCTGAATTTGGAAGTTATCACTTAGCAGGTTTCCATACCAAGGCTCAATTTAATCAAGTCCGTAGCGTCTACCGATTTCGCCATATCCCCTTTTGCGACAGGATCTAGTTGTAATTCTATTCAACTCTTTTATTTATTTATCTTGGAATCGTTGCGTTGAATTAATTATATAATGATTCTTATATCTAAAAAATGTATGCCACTTTTTTCGCCATCCTCTATAATTTCATTTTCATTGTATTGAATGAATCATATTAGTTCTAATCAGACATGATTCTATCATTGATGTGTCCCCAATTCAATATGAATTGATATATCCCACATATATATGTCTCCTCTCTTCATTTTGAGTTTAAAAGCGCGATTTGTAATACTGGAAGGATCGATACCCATTATTTTTTTCGCCCTATCTTTTCCTTTATGAATGAAAACAAAGGAATGTCTTATTCTAATTATAACTTTATTATAACTTGAATTGTATCTTTTATCTTTTCTTAGGCTGGATTCACTATCATTATATAATAATTTATAGAATATACAATATAATTAATTAGCATAATTTGGTGTGGTGTAACTGCTCTAAGAAAGAATTAGACTTTTCTAAAATAATAATATCAAATTTATATTCTATTTTTAAGTAATAATATGGAAATATTATTGATTTTATAGTATTATAATATAATTAAGTATATATTTATACTATAAATATATACTATAAATAAAATTTAAATAAAATATTATTAAAAAAAATATTAATTAAATTTTATTAATTTATAGCTGATATATCAAATATGGTAGTTTCCGGAATCCCTATTCACTATTTCTATTTCTGCTATGTGAGCGTGAGCCCGCTTAGCTCAGAGGTTAGAGCATCGCATTTGTAATGCGATGGTCATCGGTTCGATTCCGATAGCCGGCTTTTATCTATCGATTTTTCCATGATTGATAATCTCTTCTCCCCCCTTTCTTTAAATATCGGTCGCTGATCTATTATATCGTATTAACATAACATGAATAAAAAATGGATTGGAGTGGAACGATTAGATCTCTCACAAAATAAATAATAAAATAGAGACTTAACTTCCTTACTATCATATACAAATACAAAAAATCTAGATATTGATACAATGCATTCCATTCTATTTTCATTCTACTGAAGTATTGTATACTTCAGTAGATTTAGCCTTGCATTGTTTATCCTTTAGTTCAGTCTTAATTTAGATTTTTATTTAAAAATTTCAATAAAATAAAAAAGGAGTTTTATGTCTCGTTACCGAGGGCCTCGTTTCAAAAAAATACGCCGTCTGGGGGCTTTACCTGGATTAACTAGTAAAAGGCCTAGATCTGGAAATGATCTTAAAAACCAATTGCGTTCTGGGAAAAGATCGCAATATCGTATTCGTCTAGAAGAAAAACAGAAATTGCGTTTTCATTATGGTCTGACAGAACGACAATTACTTAGATATGTACATATCGCTGGAAAAGCCAAAGGGTCAACAGGTCAGGTTTTACTACAGCTACTTGAGATGCGTTTGGATAACATACTTTTTCGATTGGGTATGGCTTCAACCATTCCTGGAGCCAGACAATTAGTAAACCATAGACATATTTTAGTTAATGGTCGTGTAGTAGATATACCAAGTTATCGTTGCAAACCCCGAGATATTATTACTACGAAGGATAAACAAAAATCGAAAGCTCTGATTCAAAATTATATTGCTTCATCGCTCCGCGAGGAATTGCCAAAACATTTGACTATTGACTCATTCCAATATAAAGGATTAGTAAATCAAATAATAGATAGTAAGTGGATTGGTTTGAAAATAAATGAGTTGTTAGTCGTAGAATATTATTCCCGTCAGACTTGAACCTAATAAAAATAACAAAGAAAGGTTCAGACAATTTGACTTTATACCATACCCCTTTTTGTCGAAGGAAATCTATTAAAGAGCCGTGATCCACATTTTTCTTATTTTATTCACGTATCACAAATAGATCTGCAGTAATATTTTTTTCTTTTTTAGTTTTCTCATATTTGTATTTTACGTACCACAGTAATGGTAATGTAATTAGGAATAGAGAATATCTTCAAATAAAGTTCTTACTTACTGTTGGAATAATGCTATCCATTGTTATTTTATTTGATACATTGTGGTCGGTAACGTTGGTGACTCGATAGAAACGGAAAGAGAGGGATTCGAACCCTCGGTAAGCAAAAGCCTACATAGCAGTTCCAATGCTACGCCTTGAACCACTCGGCCATCTCTCCTTCATAATCTTATTATTGGCCATAAACCGAGTGAAGTGAATAGCGAGTCATTCATATTAGTACACTATGGGTACGACCAATCAATGGTTCCATAGGAATAAAAGATTCCTTTCAACTTTCATAATTTCTCCACAGCAATTTCCTTAATGGATTTTTCTATTTCAATTGTATGATACATACGCTTTATGCAAATCAAAGAGATGGTTACTTTCCTCGATTTTTTCATGGAATCATTATTCCATTCTTTATTTTTCCTCTTTTCTTTTGATTATAACCAAATCAAAACTTTTCGAGTTACCAGAATTTATAGTAAAATAAAGTCCTTGGTTAGTCAACTTAGATAAAATTGTACATAGTTCCTACAAATTTAGTAGTATACTGATAATTTAGTAGGAAATCCAATCTGATTCAAATATTTCATATCTCATCCCCCCTGTCCAAAAGGGCACAGGAAGATCCACATATTTTTTAGAATTAGTCTATTTTTATGATATTTCGCACTACTGTACAATTTTGTGGAATCATTTTCTTTTGTGAAAATGGGAAGAATTATAGAATGGATTGTTAATTATGCCTAGATCCCGGATAAATGGAAATTTTATTGATAAGACTTCTTCAATTGTAGCCAATATCTTATTACGAATAATTCCGACAACTTCAGGGGAAAAAAAGGCATTTACCTATTACAGAGATGGTGCGATTTGATTTTTTTTTATTGCTTTTTTAGACCTTACTTAATCTGAGAGATGGTTTGGGATATAAAGAAAGAAATTATTTAAATATTAAATAAACCGACGCTTGGTGAAGGTGAAGTTTAAAGATAGAACAATTCCTTCTGTCGTGTATCCTCGATTGATGCGGCTTCAGATGCTTTAATTATCGATTTTAGTATTGAGCGAACGGTTAC